ATCAAAAATTATGTACAAAAGAATATGAAAATATCCTCTAATGTCGAGGGAATTGCACGTATAGAGATTCAAAAAAGAATCGATTTGATTCAGGTCATAATCTATATGGGATTCCCCAAGTTATTAATAGAAGACAGGACTAGAAGAATCGAAGAATTACAGATGAATGTACAAAAAGAACTCAATTGTGTAAACCGAAAACTCAACATTGCTATTAGAAGAATTTCAAACCCCTATGGGCACCCCAATATTCTTGCAGAATTTATAGCCGGACAATTAAAGAATAGAGTTTCATTTCGCAAAGCAATGAAAAAAGCTATTGAATTAACTGAACAGGCAGGTACAAAAGGAATTCAAGTACAAATTGCAGGGCGTATCGACGGAAAAGAAATTGCACGTGTTGAATGGATCAGAGAAGGTAGGGTTCCTCTACAAACCATTCGAGCTAAAATTGATTATTGTGCCTACGCAGTTCGAACTATCTATGGGGTATTAGGCATCAAAATTTGGATATTTGTAGACGAGGAATAATAAGAACTTACTTTACTTGTATTTAGTTCTATCTGGTGATAAAACAAAAAAGGCAAACTCTTTCATTCCTTTTCTGTTAAATAAAAAAAAAATGAACAATTCTATAAGGTTGAATAAAAATTCGATTAATCGTTTGATATAATTGCTATGCTTAGTGTGTGACTCGTTGGTTTTTTTAGGATTATAGGATTCAACAAAATCGACGGGCCCGTAGTACGAACTGATAACTATAGAACTAATAATCAACTCATCGCTTCGCATTATCTGGATATAAGGAACCAGTCAAGATATGATATATGAGTCATATCATTGTAGCAACTGAAATCTTTTTTGCATAAACACAAAAGAAAAACCAATCTGATTATGAGTTGTAAAGCAATAAAAGTATACAGATAAATGGAAGGGTGAGAGAAAGATAGGAAAAGAAATATCAATGATATATAATTCCAATATGTAAGGTCTATGAGTCATCTCATATAAAGGGAATGTAATAAAGCATCAATACTGATTGATCCATAATTAGACAAATCGGTGCATAGAAGAAAAAATCAAGAGCCCTGAGCCAATAAAGACTGAGAAGGTTGACTCAAGAAAAAATTTCATTCATTAATAAATTTCATTAAGGGCTCCGTTGTAGAATTCAGACCTAACCATTAATCGAGAAGTGGTGGGGACGACAGAACCTGTGAATGCATAAGATTCTATTGAAAACGAATCCTAATGATTCATTGGGTAGGATGGCGGAACGAACCAGAAACCTATTCATTTATTCTGAGAGGTCATGTCATAGACTAATCTTACAATTGAATGTTGAAAGAGTAAATATTCGCCCGCGAATTTTTTTTTATTTCTAAATTTTAGTCGATTCGATATGATAATACAAAGGAAAAAGAAAATAAAGATTCATTATAACGATAACGTTATATAAAAACGACATTATCTATAAATAGAAGACATGTTTAATTATATATTAAAACACAAAAAATTTTAAATTTATAATAGATATAGATATAGATTAGATAAAATTTAAAAGAATACCACGATTCCGTATATTATTCACCGTGTATATTATTTTTTAATTGTTTAATTCGCGAGGAGCTGGATGAGAAGAAACTCTCATGTCCAGTTCTGTAGTAGAGATGGATGGAATTGATAAACAACCATCAACTATAACCCCAAAAGAACCAGATTCCGTAAACAACATAGAGGAAGAATGAAAGGAATATCTTATCGAGGCAATCGTATTTGCTTCGGTAGATATGCTCTTCAAGCGCTTGAACCCGCTTGGATCACATCTAGACAAATAGAAGCAGGGCGGCGAGCAATGACACGAAACGCACGCCGCGGTGGAAAAATATGGGTACGCATATTTCCAGACAAACCCGTTACAGTAAGACCTACAGAAACACGTATGGGTTCGGGGAAAGGATCTCCCGAATATTGGGTAGCTGTTGTTAAACCCGGTAGAATACTTTATGAAATGAGCGGAGTAGCAGAAAATATAGCCAGAAGGGCAATTTCAATAGCGGCATCCAAAATGCCTATACGAACTCAATTCATTCTTTCGGGATAGGGATGTAGAAACAAAAGAAAGGGGTCTTTTGTATGAAAAAAAAATTGCAGGTTTTTTGTTTTGAACAAATAATATTTCTTTTTTTTTATTTAGACCCTTGCATTGAAAACAAAAAAAATCGATAAAAAAACGATATGATTCAACCTCAAACCCATTTAAATGTAGCGGATAACAGCGGAGCCCGAGAATTGATGTGTATTCGAATCATAGGAGCTAGTAATCGACGATATGCTCATATTGGTGACGTTATTGTTGCTGTAATCAAGGAAGCCGTACCAAATACACCTCTAGAAAGATCAGAAGTAATCCGAGCTGTAATTGTACGTACTTGTAAAGAACTCAAACGCGACAACGGTATGATAATACGATATGATGACAATGCTGCAGTTGTTATTGATCAAGAAGGAAATCCTAAAGGAACCCGAATTTTTGGCGCGATCGCCCGGGAATTAAGACAGTTAAATTTCACTAAAATAGTTTCATTAGCACCCGAAGTATTATAAGGGAAGGCCGTAATATAGTTATAGTATTTGGTATTTGAATGAAACCGATTAATTAGTAGATTGTTTATATATCACGTATATACCTTTAATAATTCAGAAATAAAGATAAATAAAAAAAGAAAAAGAGCATGTTGATTATATCAAAATTTGGGGGCAACAAAAATCTTAGTTTATCATGAGTAAAGACACTATTGCTGACATAATAACCGCTATACGAAATGCTGACATGAATAAAAAAAGAACAGTTCGAATACCATCTACTAACATCACTGAAAATATTGTTAAAATCCTTTTACAAGAAGGTTTTATTGAAAACGTGAGAAAACATCAGGAAAGCAATAAATATTTTTTGGTTTTAACACTACGACATAGAAGAAATAGAAAAGGATCGTATAGAACTGTTTTAAATTTAAAACGGATCAGTCGACCCGGTTTACGAATATATTCTAACTATCAAAAAATTCCTAGAATTTTAGGCGGAATGGGGATTGTAATTCTTTCTACTTCTCGAGGTATAATGACAGACCGAAGGGCTCGAATAGAAGGAATCGGCGGAGAAATTTTGTGTTATATATGGTAATCTTTCTGATAGACGAATTATACGAAGAACTTTCATATTTGTGAAAAAAGAGAAAGGACAACTTTATAATATTACCCCTCTTACATTAGTTGATACTTCAAAGCGGTTTTACCTGGAATGAAACAAAAAAAGATTCATGAGGGTTTAATTACTGAACAACTTACCAATGGTATGTATCTTCCGGGTTCGTTTAGATTTGAGATAATGAAAATATGATTCTGGTTTTTGTTTCGGAAAGGATTCGACGTTGTTTTATACGTATACTACCAAGAAATAGAATAAAAATTGAGGTAAGTCCTTATTTCAACCAAAGGACGTATAGTTTATAGACTCCAAAGCAAAGACTCGAATGATTCGGTGGTTTTTTCAATTTCAACATTCTTTCGTGGGGATACAATTCGAAGTTAAAAATTTCAAGAAACTTATTTTCTTCCAATAAATAGTAAGAAAGGGAATGACAAATATGAAAATAAGGGCCTCTGTTCGTAAAATTTGTGAAAAATGTCGATTGATCCGTAGGCGGGGACGAATTATAGTAATTTGTTCCAACCCGAGACATAAACAAAGACAAGGCTAATCTTTCTAAAGCAAAAAAGACTCTCGAAATCAAAAGTAACCGATGTACAGATGTACAAATAAATAAGTAAAAAAAATAAGGATACGTTTTGACATGAAATGGATATATCCATATATCTCTGACTTATATTTATGAGATGATAAAATATGGCAAAACCTATACCAAAAATTGGTTCACGTAGAAATAGACGTATTGGTTCACGTAAGAATGCGCGTAGAGTACCAAAGGGAGTTATTCATGTTCAAGCAAGTTTCAATAATACGATTGTGACTGTTACAGATGTACGGGGTCGAGTAATTTCTTGGTCCTCCGCCGGGGCTTGTGGATTCAAGGGTACAAGAAGAGGTACACCATTTGCCGCTCAAACCGCAGCAGGAAATGCTATTAGGACAGTAGTGGATCAAGGTATGCAACGAGCAGAAGTCATGATAAAAGGCCCGGGTCTCGGAAGAGATGCGGCATTAAGAGCTATTCGTAGAAGTGGTATACTATTAAGTTTCATACGCGATGTAACCCCTATGCCACACAATGGCTGTAGGCCCCCTAAAAAAAGGCGTGTGTAAAAATAAACATTGAAGAGATTTCAAGAGAAATAAATAATTCAATGATTTGATCAAATAATATACTATGGTTCGAGAGAAAGTAACAGTATCTACTCGGACACTACAGTGGAAGTGTGTTGAATCAAGAGCAGACAGTAAGCGTCTTTATTATGGACGCTTTATTCTGGCCCCACTTATGAAAGGTCAAGCAGATACAATAGGAATTGCGATGCGAAGAGCTTTGCTCGGAGAAATAGAAGGAACATGTATCACACGCGCAAAATCTGAGAAAATACCACATGAATATTCTACCATAATAGGTATTCAAGAATCCGTACATGAAATTTTAATGAATTTGAAAGAAATTGTATTGAGAAGTAATCTATATGGAACTCGTAACGCGTCTATTTGTATCAAGGGTCCTGGATATGTAACTGCTCAAGACATTATCTTACCACCTTCTGTGGAAATCGTTGATAATACACAGCATATAGCTAACCTAACGGAACCAATTAATTTGTGTATTGAATTACAAATCGAGAGGAATCGCGGATATCGTATAAAAACGCCAAATAACTTTCAAGACGGAAGTTATCCTATAGATGCTGTATTCATGCCTGTTCGAAATGCGAATCATAGCATTCATTCTTATGTGAATGGGAATGAAAAACAGGAGATACTTTTTCTCGAAATA